GCGAACGAATAATCATTAAGTCCTCCTCTTTCCGGACAACACATACAAAGAGACCTGCCAACAGTCAAGTTTTTAGTGAAACTTCTGAAAGATGGATATTTTTTTTTTTTTTTTTATCATCGGTCCCCCATCTCTCATTCATCTATTTTATTTAGTTATTCACTAGAGCAATTATGATATCGAAGTTGATCCGGGGCAAGTGTTCGGATCTATTATGACATAACGATTAGGTGCCCAACGGACCCTTTTTATTATCAAATACCTTTATCCTTATGGGATACTATACAAAATAGAATTTTTTAGGAAGAAGAGATATAATGAAATTCTTGATTGGATCTTCTCATAGTAACTATCTATTTTAGTTGATTGATGGATCCAATCACCATTTTAATAAATTAAAAAATTAATAAAGCGAGTGCTTTTATTCGAATTCGAAACGCCTCGTGATCTTTAACCAATTATGTGCTTCAATATAATTACCTGGAGTAAGCGCTATAGCTTGTTTCCAATACTCAGCAGCTTGATCGAACCAAGCCTCCGCAATTTCAGAATCACCCTGTAGAATGGCCTGTTCTCCCCGGTCGGAATAGGTGGTTAAATTCCTTCCCTTAGAACCGTACTTGAGAGTTTCCTGCCTCATACGGCTCAGCAATCGACTCTTTTTGTGTCCCATCTTTTTAATCTACCCTATGCTAACTGAATTAGATTTTTCATAAACCTAACCCGGTTTTCTTGGGTTAACCAGACGAAGTTAAGTTAATTACATAAGTTTCAAACTCTAATTTTGATCAATAATCAGTTTTATCTTTTCTCCTACCTTCATAAGAATTAACTCCCCCTATATCGTTAGGATTTTCTGAAAGGTAACTATCTCGGTTTCATCTCATATATGAAATTCATATAGAATTTTTGAAAAGACTTTCCTCCGTAAGAAAAAAGAACTTACTATCTTTGGGATCTGATGCTACACCGCTGCTCAATACCTTAGTAGATCGACTCTATTACATAAGTAGATTCCTAACTTTATATCTCATATTATGACATAAGTAAGCAGTTCTTAACTGTATCGACCTAATAACTTGCTAATTGATCTTTACGGTGCTTTCTCTATCAATTCGATCCTTTATCCATAGAGTATATAGGCGTACTTATTCATTTATATTTGAAGTATTTTTCCTTGCTACAGCTGATAAAAATCGTTGCTTTGGACGATACATATGTAGAAAGCCTATTTTATTCTAGTATTTACTAGCCTTTATCTTTTTTCTATAATGGAGATAGTCGCACGTAATGACAGATCACGGCCATATTATTAAAAGCTTGTGGTAAGAATGGGTTTCGTTCTAGTGCCCGGAAATAATATTCCAAAGCCTTCGTATGCTCTCCGTTGCTTGTGTGTATAAGGCCTATATTATAGAGTATATAACTTCGATCATAGGGATCAATTTCTGGTCGCGTAGCTTCATAATAATTTTGTAAAGCTTCCGCATAATTTCCTTCGGATTGAGCCGACATCCGTTACGGCCGTTCATTCTATATCAAAGAATCTCCGTTCCAGAACCGTACATGAGATTTTTATCTCATACGGCTCCTCCCCTCTGTGCATAGTACTAAGGGACATAATCTCTGGAATCAAGATTTCACTATTCTCATTATGAACTGATGGGGGCTAGTATTTTTACAAGAAATTTCTAGCCAGCCTTCCCGAAAGAGGTCTTTTCTTAACACCAATTGTATTAGTGCTAGATGGAAATAGTCACTCCAACAATTTCTTTGTTCACAACGCCTTCTATTTCCAGGAATCAGTCACTTCAACAATCTTTGATGGTTATATGGGTATCCAAAGTACAAACGAGATGGATGTTTGTTGTCCCAACCATTCATTCTTTCTTTTCTTATTAGTCCCAATACCGAGAAGGGATAATTTATAATATAACAAAGTTTTCGTGTTGTTGATTCCGTAGAGTAGTGCTTCTTCCTCTATGCCGCCCATTGGTACTAGTGGCGTAGTATTGACCCGCAATCCAGAACCTATAGGTGTAACCTTTCGCTCAATACTAAAATCGATAATTAAAGCATCTGAAGCCGTATCAATCGAGGATACACGACAGAAGGAATTGTTCTATCTTTAAACTTCACCTTCACCAAGCGTTGGTTTAAAAAAAATTTGTTTCTTTCTATCCCGAACCACGCTTCTCTCTCTCAGATTAAGGTCTAAAAAAGCAAGAAAAAAAATCAAATCGCACCATCTCGGTAATAAGTAAATGCCCTTTTTTCCCCTGAAGTTGTCGGAATTATTCGTAATAAGATATTGGCTACAATTGAAGAAGTCTTATCAATAAAATTTCCATTTATCCGGGATCTAGGCATAATTAACAATCCATTCTATAATTCTTCTCATTTTCCCAAAGGAAAATTATCCGAATTGTACAGTAGTACGAAATATCATAAAAATAGACTAATTCTAAAAAAAGATGTGGATATTCCGCTCAAATTGTGCCCAAGGGGGGATGAGATGAGATATGAAATATTTGAATGAGATTGGATTTCCTACAAATTAAGTAGTATACTGATAAACGGAACTATTACGATTTTCTCTAAGTTGACTAACCAAGGACTTTATTTTACTATAGATTCTGGTAACTCGAAAAGTTTTAATTTGGTTATAATCAAAAGAGGAAAAATAAAGAATGGAATAATAATTCCATGATAAAATAGAGGAGAGTAACCATACTCTTTTGTTTGCATAATGCGTATGCGTCATACAATTGAAATATAAAAATCCATTAAGTAAATTGGTGTTGAGAAATATGAAATTTGAAAGGAATCTTTTATTCCTATGTAACCAGTAATGGGTCCTACCCGTACTGGAATAAATAATATGAATGACTCGCTATTCACTTCACTCGGTTTCTGGTTAATAATAAGATTATGATTATGTAGGAGAGATGGCCGAGTGGTTCAAGGCGTAGCATTGGAACTGCTATGTAGGCTTTTGTTTACCGAGGGTTCGAATCCCTCTCTTTCCGTTTCTATCGAGTCACCAACGTTACCGATCACAATGTATCAAATTCAAATAACAATTGATAGCATTATTCCAACAGTAAGTAAGAACTTTATTTGATTTGATAGAGATTCTCTATTCCTAATTACATTACTGTGGTACGTAAAATAGAAATATGGGAAAAGCAAAAAAAAAAAAATCCTACTGCCGATCCATTTGTGATACGTGAATAAGAAAAAAAATGTGGATCAAGGCTCTTAAATCTATTTCCTTTTGTCTGAACCTTTCTTGTTATTTTCATTAGGTTCAAGTCTGACGGGAATAATATTCTACAACTAACAACTCATTTATTTTCAAACCAATCCACTTACTATCTATTATTTGATTTACTAATCCTTCATATTGGAATAAGTCAATAGTCAAATGTTTTGGCAATTCCTCCCGGAGCGATGAAGCAATATAATTTTGAATCAGAGATTTCGATCTTTGTTTATCCTTCGTAGTAATAATATCTCGGGGTTTGCAACGATAACTTGGTATATCTACTAGACGACCATTAACTAAAATATGTCTATGGTTAACTAATTGTCTGGCTCCAGGAATGGTTGAAGCCATACCTAATCGAAAAAGGATGTTATCCAAACGCATCTCAAGTAGCTGTAGTAAAACCTGACCTGTTGACCCTTTGACTTTTCCAGCGATATGCACATATCTAAGTAATTGTCGTTCTGTCAGACCATAATGAAAACGCAATTTCTGTTTTTCTTCTAGACGAATACGATATTGCGATTTTTTCCCAGAACGCAATTGGTTTTTAAGATCACTTCCAGATCTAGGCCTTTTACTAGTTAATCCTGGTAAAGCCCCCAGACGGCGTATTTTTTTGAAACGAGGCCCTCGGTAACGAGACATAAAACTCCTTTTTTTTTATTGAAAAATTTAAAGAAAAATCTAAATTAAGACTAAACTAAAGGATAAACAAAGCAAGGCTAAATCTACTGAAGTATACAATACTAAAGTAGAATGAAAATAGAATGAAATGCATTGTATCAATATCTATATTTTTTGTATATGATAGTAAAGAAGTTAAGTCTCTGTTTTATGATTTGTTCTGTATAGATCTAATTGCTCCATTCCAATCTATTTTTTATTCATAGTTGCAAGTTAACACGACATAATAGATCAGCGACCGATATTTGAAGAAAGGGGGGAGAAGATATTATCAATCATGAAAAAATAGATAGATAAAAGCCGGCTATCGGAATCGAACCGATGACCATCGCATTACAAATGCGATGCTCTAACCTCTGAGCTAAGCGGGCTCACATAGCAGAAATAGAAATAGTGAATAGGGAGTCGAGAAACTACCAGATTTAATATATTAGCTATTAATTTCTTTATAATTAATATTTATTATTTTAAAAATTTTAATTCATAGTATTAATAATTACTTAATAATAATACTTAAAAAGACATAATATTTCCATAATTATTACTTGATTAAGAATATAATATCAAATTCAATTTGATATTATATTTTAGAAAAGTCTAATTATTTCTTAGAACAGTTATACCAAATTATGCTAAGTAATTATTAATTATCTCTAAATAAATTATATAATTAATTATATTATATAATATAATGATAGTGAATCCATTCTAAGATTTAAGAATAAAGATATTATTATTATAAAGATACAATTAAAATTATAATTAAGACATTCCTTTGTTGTCATTCAGAGAAGATAGGGCGAAAAAAAAAAAAAATAAGTAATGAGTATCGATCCTTCCAGTATTACAAATTGCGCTTTTAAAGTCAAAATGAAGGGAGGAGAGATTATAGAGGTGGGATATATCTATTCATATTGAATTGGAGGCACATCAATGATAGAATCATGTCCGATTGGAACAAATTAGGGTTCATTCAATACAATGGAAATGATAGAGAATGGCAAAAAAATAGTGGCATACACTTTTAGATCTAAGAATCATTATCTAATAAATTCAACGCAATGATTTGATTCCAAGATAAATAAAATAAATAAAGGAATTGAATAGAATTACAACTGGATCCTGTCGCAAAAGGGGATATGGCGAAATCGGTAGACGCTACGGACTTGATTAAATTGAGCCTTGGTATGGAAACCTGCTAAGTGATAACTTCCAAATTCAGAGAAACCCCGGAATTAAAAATGGGCAATCCTGAGCCAAATCTTTATTTTGAGAAAAAGGGTTTAATTTATAGTTTTTTTAATATAAAACTACAATAAAAAAAGATAGGTGCAGAGACTCAATGGAAGTTGTTCTAACGAATGAAGTTGATTACGTTGCGCTGGTAGCCGGAATTCTTCTATCAAAATTACAGAGAGGATGCCCGCCCTATATACGTATATATACATACTGACCATAGTAAACGATTGATTAATCGCGGCCCGAATCCATTATAATATATATATATATATATATGAAAAATTTAAGAGTTATTGTAAATCTATTCCATATTCCAATCAAAGTTTAAGGAAGAATCGAATATTCAGTGATCAAATTATTCATTCCAGAGTCTGTATAGATCTTTTTAAAAACTGATTATTCGGACGAGAATAAAGAGAGAGTCCCATTCTACGTGTCAATACCGACAACAATGAAATTTATAGTAAAAGGAAAATCCGTCGACTTTATAAGTCGTGAGGGTTCAAGTCCCTCTATCCCCAATAAAAGCCCATTTTAAGTACTAACTTAACTATACTTCCTAACTACTTTTTATCTTATCTTTTTTTAATCTAAGAAATTCAGGAGCTGGGTAAGATTTTTTAATACTTTCTTAATTTTTTAGTCCCTTTAATTGACATAGATAAAGTGCTCTACTAGGATAATGCGCGAGAAAAGGTCGGGATAGCTCAGTTGGTAGAGCAGAGGACTGAAAATCCTCGTGTCACCAGTTCAAATCTGGTTCCTGACACGTAAATAATGTATCAAATAATTAGTCATACAAATTAATGGGATATATATTCATTAATAGCCTCAAGCATTATATATATGTATACCTAAATTCTATATCATCTAGGTATAATTAGGTCTAATAGGGTATATGGATAGTGTATGGATATAGACCTCCATTTTTGAGATGGATAAAATATATATGGTAAAGAACAAAATGGGATTATGCTTTCTTTTATTTTTTATTTGTTCATACCGTGCTTTCTCTCACCCAAATGTTAAGCCTTCATATATATCTAACATATATATCTAAAATTAATAAGTTAAAGGATTGGTTAAAAAACTTAAAAGTCTAAAGGAGTTGAAGGATATAAATAAACAGAATGTATTTCAAACACAGTACAAATAAAATCTGATCCTTTTGCATTTCTGAATTTTGTTTTCGTATTTTATATTTATTCTATGTTTTCATTCCTACTTACCCACTTCTACTTTATTTAACTTTTTTTTACTTCCTGAGATCCCTCTAAGTAATGTGCGCGGTACAAAGTTCATGTTACATGGTACAGAACTCTTTTTATTCATCCTATTCTATTGTTTTTACTCATACGAAATGTATATCTTTCAAATTGGGGAATATCAATGAAGCATCTTTTTTAGCTTTTAGCCCATCCAGAATACGAATTAGAGTGCAGTTACTCTGTTTCAGATGAAACAGGACGTTAAAATATTCCTTAAATGAATTCTGGAGTCGTGTCATTATCATATACATTAACATTAGTTTCTTGTCATTCAATGAGCATCTTGTATTTCATAGAAATTTGGAGTAATATAGTCCTTACGTAGGGGCCAACCTATCCAACTTTCAGGCATCAAGATACGTTTAAGGCGTGGATGATTATTATAAGAGATTCCCAACATATCATATGATTCCCGTTCTTGAAAATCTGCACTTCTCCAAACCCAGAAAACAGACGGTATTCTAGGATTATTCCTTGGGACAAAGACTTTTATGCATACCTCTTCAGGTTTATCTATACCATACCGTATTCTCGTAAGATGATACACACTAGCTAAAAATCCACCTGGTGCTATATCATAGGCGCACTGGGAACGTAAATAATTGTAACCATATACATATGAAATGACAGCAATGGAGTCCCAATCCTCCGTTTTTATTTGTAAAGTCTCTATTCCTTGGTAATCGAAGCCCAAAGATCTATGAACTAGCTCATGCTTGACTAGCCAATCAGATAAATTACCCTGCATTTTCTTGATCTCTCCCACATTTGTACATTTATAATTTATATGAGTATTTCACATTTACAATGGAATTTTTAAAGATTAACCCGCTGTTTTCTGTTTATTATTCTGCACAAAAGAACCCGCTTGATTCACTAATTCGCGGGAAGATATTGAATTTTTGGATTTGAAAAATGTTTCAGAAGGTATCTCCAAAGTAGATGGTGATTGATAAAGCAATCCTTGATCATAATTTTCAGTATGAAGGCTACACTGAACATAAAACTTATGATCGGTAGTAAAACATCGATTTTCCT